GAATCAATTGGCAAGAGGTCAACGATTACGTGAATTGCTTAAACAATCCCAATCAGCTCCTCTTACGGTAGAAGAACAGATAATAACGATTTATACCGGAACAAATGGTTATCTTGATTCATTAGAAATTGGACAGGTAAAGAAATTTCTTGTTGAATTACGTATTTATTTAAAAAGTAATAAACCTCAGTTTCAAGAAATCATCTCTTCTACTAAGACATTTACGGAGGAAGCGGAGGATCTTTTGAAAGAAGCTATTCAGCAACAAATGAATCGGTTTCGACTTCAGGAGGAAGCATAAAGAAATTTTTTTAAGTTAGTTTAACCTCAAAAACGAATAAAGTTTTTCATAGTAAAATTCTGAAAAAAAAAGTCGATTAAAAAACAATTGCGTCCAATAGGATTTGAACCTATACTAAAGGTTTAGAAGACCTCTGTCCTATCCATTAGACAATGGACGCCATTCATTCCGATTTTTTCGTCTTCTTTTTTTTTCTTGCTTAAATAGAAAAGAATAATAATCGGATTTGCTGCCAGATAATCAGTGGAATTGTATATTTAATTTTTTATTAATGGAAATTCGAATTGCCTATTTAGTTAGAATAAAAAAAAAGCGGGTAGCGGGAATCGAACCCGCATCGTTAGCTTGGAAGGCTAGGGGTTATAGTCGACGTCGATTTAAATCTTTAAGCGTCTCTAATTCAAAACCGAACATGAAACTTTGGTTTCACTCGGCTCCTTTACGGAAAATGATGGAATTTTTGGACCTTGTACTAAGATGTTAACAAAAAAAAAGATGTTAACAAAATAAAACGCCCATAAAATCTATGTCAGCTTTTTATGTGACTAAAACAAATCGCTTTATAGATGATCCTTCTAGAATAGAACTATCAGAAAGTTATTCTGACGAACTTTCTAGTTACTTCGTTCTCTATTTCTATTTGAGAGGATCCTAAGGTAAGTAAAAAAATAGTCCACCGAGCTAAACCAACAGGTCGATATCTATAGTAGACTAAAGATATCGGCCAATAGCTATTTTGCTTCAATTTTTGGCTTTCAAAAAAAATGTGCAAGATTTAGTTACGATTTGAAATAGTCGTTCTATCTTCAGCCATAGATCCTTTAGTCATACTTAAATGGAAATCTTGGTATACTCGAAAATTTCTGTTTCGTCATTTCAAAATCCAAACCTACCGGTTAATTTAAAAGTCACTTTAAGTGACTTATGGATATAAATCACGAGAATGTGTATTTTTTTCTCGAATTTTTCATTGAGAGGTAAAGGATTAAATCCTTTATAAGAAATAAAGTTTGTGATCGGAATATGAATCAAACCGAAGGATCCTTTAACTATTTTAAAGGTTAATAGAACGAATCACACTTTTACCACTAAACTATACCCGCTACAATAAGATTATTGTATGCAAATGGACTTTTGTCGATCGGGACGGATCATTAAAGAATCATAAAAATGAATGTGTTTCACTTTTTGGCGGAGAGATAGGCTAAAATAGAATGGTATTTGTAAACGGAAAAGAAGCTTCATTAAATTTCAAGTGAATATTAGGTGTTGTTGAAGAAACTAGATAAAAGTCTAAAAAACACTCAATTTATCACGGAATAATGCATTTTTGAAAAAGAACAACCGGGAATTTATTTATACCAACAATAAAAAAAGTAGTTCTTGTTTTTTATATTTCTTATAGATATTCTATCTATATTCAATTTTATATTCAAACAAAAAACAAGAACTACTTTTTTTGCAAAGCAGATATCAAATTAGTCTAGAATTCAAAATTTGCTGGAACGCCCTGCTAGGTACTGACCCGGCCGGGGGATCCGAATAGGTCCTTTCGAACTAAATAAACCCCCAAAATAAAAATAAGGGGACACCCCTTATTTTAGGTCGATTGTTGACGCCGCTTTTTTGTATAAAATAAAGATTCCGTATTTGTCGATCTTTCTATCTCTTCTCTAATATAATAGAAGAGAGAAGAGGGAAAAAGAGATAATCATTACATTATGTGTAATGTAGAATATCTCTCAATTCGGATAGATGGCTGAGTGGACTAAAGCGTCGGATTGCTAATCCGTTGTACGAGTTATTCGTACCGAGGGTTCGAATCCCTCTCTTTCCGTTTACATCGATGTCTTGATCTTTTGAAATCGTAGTGAAATTAAGTTACATAGATAAAACCTAAAAAAAGGGAAAATTAACCAAAGAAAACTTTTTGAATTCTATTCTTCACGTCCAGGATTACGCCCCGGATCATTAGATAGGAATCCAAAAATAAAGAGAGAAACAAAAAAGATTACTACGGTATAAACGAAGAGTTTCAGAGTAAGCATTACACAATCTCCAAGATAATAAAAAAAAGAGAATAGATCTTCCAATTTTCTACCACATATCCTATTTTACACAAAAAAATGCAATTTGTTCGAAACATTAGAAATGCATTTTAAAAATGTTATTTCTTTTTCATTCATAAAAATTTGCATAGAAATACAAATTTTCTATGTTATATGTTCAGACTTCAATAGCGCGGGTTAAGGTCCTTCAGAGGCAAAAACGAGAAAAGAAAAAAATGGGGGGGGGTGTGTGTAAAGCCCGCTTTTTGGGGACTATCCAAGAATTTAAGTATGCGACTTCAAGGTTCCTACTTCTTGAATTGGATTTAGACTTTTTTCTTGAATAAATTCGACTAGGATTTTGATCTCATCGAAAACTTACAGCTGCTTGCCAAACGAAAGCTAAGAGAAAAAAAAACAAAGGTATGACTGGCATAACATCTACGATTGGATTCAAAAAAGCATATGCTTCGGGTAATTTGCCGAAGACAAAACTATTCGAATTCCAATAAATGGCAGAATTTATATAAATACAGATCAAATTAATGATATTAAGCATAACATACATTTATTTTTTTCTTGGAGATAACTGCATTTTGATTTATTTTTTGATATACCCAAAATGAATGAAAGTAAGCAAGATAGAGTCCTTTTTTCTGCGAACCGATTCAATAAAAAAAATTATATTCCACAGAATTGAAAACTTCTTATTTTGATCCAATTACAATATCTTCTTCATACAATATAGTAATTGAATTCGAGTTAATGATCAATAAATTGAGTTGAATTTGATATCTATATCGAATTGATATCTATATATAATAGAATTACCAATATTTTCTATAGATTTAAGTTGACAAAAAACCAAGAAATATCCATTCTTATATATGGATTCGTCGTCCAAATTCGAAATTGGAATGGGGCGTAGCCAAGCGGTAAGGCAACGGGTTTTGGTCCCGCTATTCGGAGGTTCGAATCCTTCCGTCCCAGCGTATAATAATTATATTATTTCATTTTTTCCCTATAAAAAAAAAAGAAAGAGGGACAGGTTAATACATTTTTTTCTTCGTTTGTTTGATCTAGTTATCTATTGCAAATACTATTAGTAATGCAACTAAAAAAAAAGAAAGACGTTTTTCCTATGAAGATCTTTATTGTTATTGTGTAATTTTTTTTTACTCTTTTTGCTAATTGCTTGTAAATGGAATCTGGAATCTTTGGATTGCTACTCGATAGTATTTAAGATTAGTTTTGGAGTAAGATTTTATGTTATTAGGTATGTTAAATTTATGTTTGTTAACAATTTTGTTTTTGGTATTTTACTAAGTAAGACTCTTTCAGAAAAATCGCATATCCTATGATTCCATATTCTCTATAGAAGTCTATATAGAAATATAGAACTAGAAGCAAGAGTATAGATTCTACTGTGTACCGCTGAACCAATGACTATTCATGATTCTCTAATTGAATCAATTCCATACCGATTCCAAACTTGAGGAATGTTATGTTAAAACTTCGTTTGAAACGATGTGGTAGAAAGCAACGTGCGACTTGAAGGACACGATTCGTTGTGGATTTTTCCATCCGCCATTTTCCAATTAATCGCGAAATGAGGATGCTCTTGGCTCGACATTGTTTGTTCTGTTAGATTTTGACCCTTTTTGTTGGGTTGTAAATGGTAATGGTTCGCAGTGTAGCTCGAGTACAAAAGATTAATTCATTTCTCGGGGACAAGGATCTAGGGTTAATGCCAATCAATAAATCGCAACAACTTCGTAAATTATCTTCCATATATGGAAATCAAATTCCAACAAGTTTCCAACTAAAAAATAAAATTTGTTGGAATTGATTCAACTTTTTTAGTCAACGTGGATCATGCGTGAATTAACTGTCCAGAGGAATCTTTGCTACAAAGAAATCAAAAAAGGGTATGTTGCTGCCATTTTGAAAGGATCCAATTAAGAAGCGCCGAAGTAATGTCTAAACCCAATGATTCTAAAAGGATAAAGGATCTAAGAACAAGGAAAGACCTTTTTTTATTGTCTTGATAGTTTCAACAACTATTTCTAACTGGATTAGACTAACGAAGACAAATAAAATTGTAAATAATATCCAGATAAAGAAAAGAGGAGTAAAGATCACTCAAGAAATGAAATACACTAAAGATTTTTCTTTTGAAGTATTTTAGAGTTCCCACAACTTGAGTTAGGAGAAAGAATGCTTTTTTTTTCATAAAAAAAGCTATAATGGACTCTGTCTATTTGCACATATACCCAAGACTTCGAATCAAATAATTTATTCTTGAGCCGTACGAGGAGAAAGCCTCGTATACGTTTCGAGGGGGGGTATTTTTTATTCATATCTATCCCAATGAGCTGTCTATCGAATTGTTGCAATGGATGTTCGATCTCGACGAGAAGGAAAAGATCTTCGAAAAGTTGGTTTTTTTTATCCAATGAAGAATCAAATTTTTTTAAATGTTCCTCTTATTTTAAATTTCCTGCAAAAAGGTGCTCAACCTACAGCAACTGTTCAGAATCTTTTAACCAAAGCCGAAGTTTTTAAGGAATTTCCGTCGAATGAAATGAAATTGAATTAAGAAAAACCAAGGGGGTGAATGAAAACGAAGTATAGCAAAATTCTAAAAAAGACTAATTTCTACCCCCTTGGTTTTTCTGCTGTATTTTTAGCCATCTATCGTTTATTTACGTTGATTCCGAGGTTCTAGAACGAGAAAACTTTAGTTTAGTGCTATGAAAAATCAAACAAAAACTTGGGCATTTGATTCCATTTTGGAGTTTTCCTTGAAATTCCGATTAACCTACAAGGAATTCACGTTTCGTATTCGACTAAAAAGAATAAAATACATTCGAGAACGAAAGACCCGATAGTGGTTTTGAATTCTTCGATTGATCCTTTTTTTTTCTATTTTTCCATAGTCAATATTTAATGCAACAGAATTTGGTATTACATTATTCAATTTCAATCCAAATTTCGAAATGAAAAAAAAAGGTTAAAGATGTAAATGGAATTTCTTTTTTTTGTCCGCTGTATTTTTTTATCAACATTTATATTGACAACAGTGTAGCGAAGAAATATAATCCATCGTGATAACGGAACAGGGTTGCGTCTATTTATTTAGATTGGTGGCCCAAAGGGGTTTAACTTTTTTTTTTCTTTTTTAATTTAAAACGGAAATTCCGTTTTTGAATTATTTACTAGATTTACCTTAGTTAGGTGATGCTTTCTTTGCTACAAGAAGTTTTTGATTGAAAAAGGATCAATAACATTATAAGAATCAGAGGGGCTTTTTTTCTTTTTCGAATTTTCGATTCTTTTTTCTTTTAGATGCTAATTTTTAGTAGTTAATCGTTTTTTTAGTTCAATGTTTTGTTAACTGGTCGCGTCGTTGGTCCTTTTGTTTAAATGAATTTGATTTTTCTCTATACACCTTATTTTTTTTTATTTGGTTAAATTTCTTCGGGTTGCTAACTCAATGGTAGAGTACTCGGCTTTTAAGTGCGGCTTGAATCTTTTACACATTTGGATGAAGTTCGGAATTCGTACATACCGTTGGTAAAGTTTGTAAGACCGCGACTAATCCTAAAAAAAGGAAAAAAGGAAAAAATAGCATGTCGTATCAATCGAGAGTTCGGAAGATATTTCAGTCTTATCGGATCGTTCCAAAACCTTGTTCGAATTCTTGGAGCGTAAAAATTAGGGTCGAACAAATAAATGGATAGGGGCCGGGTTTTTTGGCTTCAATTACGTAAAATAAAGAAAAAAGCAACCAGCTCCTCTTCTTAATTTGAAAAATTTCCTGATCTAATTAGACGTTAAAACTCAATTAGTGCCTGATAGGGAAAGGACTTCTCCCCTTCACGCGGGGATTCGATATTTTTGTAATGAATCCTAACTATTGCCTGCCGTTCTATGTGTAAAAGAAGCAGTATATTGATAAATCTTTTTTTCCGAAATCAAAAGAGCGATTGTGGTTAAAAAATAAAAGATTTGGACTCATCTTGTTCTCGGATAATATACATGAAAAAAATGAACTGAAAGTAAAAACAGAGAGTTTTGAGAATCTGTTGCTTAATTTAACCGTATCCAAGAGATCTATTTCGAATAGAATATCTTGTTTTGACTGTATCGCACTATGTATTGAGAATACCCCCCAAAATCTTCTACCTTTGATTCAAATCAAATAAAAAATGGAGGAAATCAAAAATTATTTACAGACCGAGAGATTTCAACAACAAGACTTCCTATATCCGCTTATCTTTCAGGAGTCTATTTATGCCTTTGCTGATGATGCTGGTTTCAGTAGATCAACTTCTACGTCTTATGAGAAAAATGCAAGTTTTTTGATTGTTAAACGGATAATTATTCGAATGTATCAACAGCAAAATTTTGTTATTTCTGATAATGATTCAAACAAAAATCCTTTTTTCTTGTTCAATACGAATTTGTATTATCGAATCATATCAGAGGGGTTTGCTTTTATTGTAGAAATTCCTTTTTATCTACGAGTAATTTCTTGTCTCAAAGGGAAAAATAAAAAAAAATCTAAGAATTTGCGATCAATTCATTCAATATTCCCTTTTGTAGAGGACAATTTGTTGCATTTGCATTTTGTATTAGATATACGAATACCCTATCCGGTCCATGCGGAAATTTTAGTTCAAGTTCTTCGCTATTGGTTAAAAGATCCCCCTTCTTTGCATTTAATACGATTCTTTCTCAGCGAGTCTTGGAATTGCAAAAGTCTTAGTAATGAAAAAAAAAAATTTTTCAAAAAAAATCCAAGATTTTTATTATTCTTATATAATTCTCATGTATATGAATATGAATCTATTTTCGTCTTTTTACGAAACCAATCCTTTCATTTACGATCACTTTCTTTTGCACTTTTTCTTGAGCGAATTTTTTTATATAAAAAAATAGAACCCTTTGTTAAAGTCTTTGGAAAGTTTACGAATTTTCAGGCAAATCTCTGGTTGGTCAAGGAACCTTGCTTACATTATATTAGGTATCCAAGAAAATTTCTTCTGGCTTGCAAAGGGATGTCTCATTTTCAAAAAAAATGGAAATGTTACCTTGTCAATTTTTGGCAATGGTATTTTTCCTTGTGGTTTCCTGCAAGAAATATTG